TTGTACTACTAATACTACTATAATCTTGAAAATGAATGCGCAAATACCCATCAAAGGTAAGTAAGTACATCCTAAACATATAAAATGCGGTTAATCCTGTTGTGAACCAAGCTATTAGTGCGAAAATAGGTGAGTACAACCAACTATCGTGAAGAATTTCATCTTTGGACCAAAAACAAGCAAGAGGCGGAATACCACAAAGAGAAAGTGTACCTAAAAAAAAAGTAGTTTTTGTAATTGGAACATATTTTGTTAAACCTCCCATAAGAACCATATTCTGACTTTTCTCTGGTGAATATCCAACAATAGGTTCCATTGAATGAATAATGGATCCGGATCCCAAAAACAATAAAGCTTTAGAATAGGCATGGGTGATCAAATGAAATAAAGCAGCTCGATAAGAACCTATACCTAGAGCTAACATAATATAACCCAATTGAGACATTGTAGAATAAGCTAAACTTCTTTTAATGTCTCTTTGGGCAAGAGCTAAAGTAGCTCCTAAAAGTACTGTTATTATACCTACTAAACAAATGAGATTCATTATGTAAGGTAGAACTATGAAAAGAGGAAGAAGCCGAGCTACAAGAAAGATTCCTGCTGCTACCATAGTAGCAGCGTGTATAAGAGCCGAAATAGGAGTGGGGCCTTCCATGGCATCAGGTAACCATATGTGAAGGGGAAATTGTGCGGATTTAGCAACTGCACCAACAAATAATAAAAAGGCACATAAAGTAGCAAATAAAGAATTGACCCCATTATTATGGATCAAGATATTCACTATTTGGAACAAATCCCGAAATTCGAAACTACCAGTTATCCAATAGAATCCTAAGATTCCTAATAATAAACCAAAATCTCCTATACGATTAGTTACAAAAGCTTTTTGACAAGCACTTGCTGCAACGGGTCGTGTGAACCAAAAGCCTATCAATAAATACGAACACATTCCCACTAGTTCCCAAAAAATATAAATTTGTATCAAATTGGAACTAGTAACTAATCCTAACATTGAAGCATTGGAAAAACTCATATAAGCAAAAAATCTCAAATATCCTTGATCGTGAGACATATAATTGTCACTATAAATAAAAACCATGATTCCAACAGTAGTAATTAGTATTGACATAATAGAAGTAAGTGGATCGATCAAGTGTCCGAACTCTAATAAAAAATCATTATTGATGGTCCAAGACCATAGATATTGATAGGTCAAACTTCCATTTATTTGCTGAATAGACAGATTGGCCGAAAACCATATAGCTATACTTAGTAGTAAAACACTTAGGAAAGACCACATACGACGAAGATCTTTTGTTGCTGTCGGAATAAGTAGAAGTCCAAATCCTATTGACATAGTAACTGGGAGCGGAAAAAGGGGTATTATCCATGCATATTTATATATATATTCCATAAGAAAACAAATTTTTCTTTTTTTCTTATAATTGTTTCCAATTCACCAATTCTGATCTCTTTCGAAAAGAACAAAAAAATAAGAAAAAAATATGAAAAAGATCAAATACAAAAATACACAATATTGGAATTATGACTTTTTTTTATCAAATATTTGAAAGAAAAGTTGCAATTGGTTGGTCAAATATCAAAGAATTAATCAAGTTTCTTGTTTAGTTATTAATTAACTTAAAAATATAGAAAAGAAAGAGATTTTTTATTACTATTCTGAATATTAAATATGAATATTTGCAATATTGTATATATGACTCTAATATTATATCTTATATTCTATGAATATTCTATCTTAATATTCATATTCTATTTATATTTTATATATATTTGAATATATTTTATATTCAAATTAAAATATATTACAGAATAATAAATATTCAAATTAAATTACTTTAATTTTGTATATTCTTTTTGTATATGTTCCTTTAGAAAACAAGAAATCTAAAATACGTATATGATTATTACATTATGCAAATATCAGAATGAAGATAGAAAATAGAAATCTATTTGTCTATTAAAATAGAATCGTTTTAGAATATTTTTCTTTTATTATTTTTTTTTCTATTTGTATGTTATGATATTATTGAGGGAATTTTGAAATTTATGGAATTCAGTATAGATAATGACTAATAAAGAGTAATTTATTTTGAACAATATATGTCTTTCACATACAACGATAAAAAGGAGTCACTTACCTTTTGAATGGCAGTTCCAAAAAAACGTACTTCTATGTCAAAAAAGCATATTCGTAGAAATATTTGGAAAAAAAAAGGATCTTTAGAGGCAGTAAAAGCTTTTTCTTTAGCTAAATCTGTTTCCACCGGACAGTCAAAAAGTTTTTTTGTGCGACAAAAAAAAGTCTTGGAAAAATCTTAATTGACATGTTTCAAAGAACTTCCAAACTTCCAAATTCCCATTTTTTAATTGTAAGACAAATGATTCAATTTTACTAAATTGTATTTGTATTTCACTTCTCATATTAGTTAGAGCTAGGTAATATGAAAAATAAGAATCTTTCTGTCTACTTGATTCAAAGTACTCAGTATTGTGTATTTTATTTTTTTTATCATTTTTTTAGATTTTTTATAGTCTTTATATATTTCTATTATATTCTATTTTAGTTATTTTCTTCTTTTTCTTGTTTATGTTATATTTTATTCTATTTATTTCAATTCCTATTGATTGATATTGAATTCGTGAGATGGTTTTTTTTCCTATGAATTGTGCTTTTCAAAATAGAAAAGCACAATTACGATAGACAAGGAAGAATCTGAATATTCCATTCTACTTTATACTAAGGTGTTGGATCTCAAAATCGTTAGAAAAAAATCATGAATTTTATACCCCGACTGAGAACGAAAACTATTGAGTTCTGACTCTTCTGGATAAAAAAGAGCTAGGTTTCTAGTTTCTAGTACGGAAAAGTTGATTATTCAAACTGAACTTACGAAGATACTAATTAAGTATTATTGATATTTTCTTTATATTTAACATTTCCAGATGAATGGAAATGCATCTTTCTTAATTGTTTCCTAAACTCTATTTAATATAGACAATTCAACATGAATTTCCTATTATATATATTATTATTTAAGGTAAGCCGCCATGGTGAAATTGGTAGACACGCTGCTCTTAGGAAGCAGTGCTAGAGCATCTCGGTTCGAGTCCGAGTGGCGGCATAAAGAATTATTCATATTAAGAATATAGACACAATAGATTCTATTTAATCCCCTCCCCGATTTCAATTATTTAAAAGGGACTCTTCTTTATGATATTTGCAACCTTAGAACATATATTAACTCATATTTCCTTTTCAATCATCTCAATTGTGATTCTGATTCATTTGATGAACTTATTAGTCTACGAAATCGAAGGATTACATAATTCGTCAGAAAAAGGGATGATAGCTACTTTTTTCTCTATAACAGGGTTTTTAGTTATTCGTTGGATTTCTTCGGGACATTTTCCCTTAAGTAATTTATACGAATCATTAATCTTCCTTTCATGGAGTTTATCCATTATTCATATGATTCCGTATCTTGGGAATCATAAAAATGATTTAAGCGCAATAACTGCACCAAGTGCCATTTTTACCCAAGGTTTCGCCACGTCAGGTCTTTCAACTGAAATGCATCAACCCGCAATATTAGTACCTGCTCTACAATCTCAGTGGTTAATGATGCATGTCAGTATGATGCTATTGAGCTATGCAGCTCTTTTATGCGGATCGTTATTATCAGTTGCTCTTATAGTGATTACATTTCAAAAAAGAATCGATTCTTTTTTGAAAAACAAGAATTTTTTCAGTTTAAGGAAGTCGTTTTTCTTTGGTGATATGGAATATTTGAACCAAAAGGGAAGTGTATTAAAAAATACTTCTTTCTTCTCATTTCAAAATTTTTACAAATATCAATTAATTCAGCGTTTGGATTATTGGAGTTATCGTGTCATTAGTTTAGGGTTTACCTTTTTAACCATAGGCATTCTTTCTGGAGCAGTATGGGCTAATGAAGCATGGGGTTCTTATTGGAATTGGGACCCTAAGGAAACTTGGGCATTTATTACTTGGACCATATTTGCAATTTATTTACATACTAGAACAAATCAAAAATTGCAAGATCAAGGGACAAATTCGGCATTTGTAGCTTCTATAGGATTTCTCCTAATTTGGATATGCTATTTTGGGATCAATTTATTAGGAATCGGGTTCCATAGTTATGGTTCATTCCAATGAATATCTAATTGAATAAAAGAAAATACATGAAGAATACATAAAAAAATCGTCTGATACACAATGCAATGAAAATTTGTGCGAGTTTTTGAGAACCGTTTAAATAGAGGAATTATTCAAATGGTTCTCAAAAACTTTAGATGTATCTCATTACAATTCTAATTCACCCTTCCCTTTTTTTTTCATTGTACAACGAAGAATCGTGAAAATATGAAAGTCAAAGAATTCTAAGACTTTCTTTCCAATTAATGAAATTTATTTCATTTAGTATTGAATCTAAAAAAAGAATTAGTATCTATAAAAATAATTAGATAATAGAACTTGTACCTTGTCAACCGATAACGGGAGAACGAAATCAGGATAAAAACCAATTCCTATTACAGGTAGAAAGATACAGATCAAAACAAATAGTTCTCGTGGTCCAGAATCAAAAAAATTTGAGTTTGGAATATTGAATAGTTTGTATCCATAGAAAATCTGACGTAACATAGATAATAAATAAATAGGAGTTAATATCATTCCAATTGCCATTACAAAAGTAATTAACATTTTTGGCATGAAAAGATATTTTGGGCTGGTAATTATTCCAAAAAAGACTAAGAATTCTGCAACAAAACCACTCATTCCTGGTAATGCAAGAGAAGCCATCGAGAAACTACTAAACATGGTAAAGATTTTTGGCATTGGGATAGATATCCCTCCCATCTCTTCGAGATAAACAAAACGTATTCTATCACAACTTGTTCCTGCTAAGAAAAAAAGTGCAGCACCAATCAATCCATGAGAGAGTATTTGTAAAATGGCTCCATTCAGTCCCATGCCAGTTATAGAACCAATTCCTATAATTATGAAACCCATGTGAGATACGGAAGAATAGGCAATACGTTTTTTTAAATTGCGTTGACCGAGAGAAGTTGAAGCTGCATAAATGATTTGTATTATTCCTACTATCACCAACCAGGGAGATAATCTAGAATGAGCGTGAGCTAATAATTCCATATTGATCCGAATCAATCCATATGCTCCCATCTTTAATAAGATTCCAGCTAAAAGCATACATGTACTGTAATGTGCTTCCCCGTGGGTATCTGGTAACCATGTATGTAGGGGTATCATCGGCGATTTGACAGCATAAGCAATAAGAAAACCAAAATAGAGTATTATTTCCAATGCTGCAGGATACGATTGATTAGCTAATTTTTCTAAATCTAATGTTGGTTCATTGGAACCATATAAACCCATACCTAGAACTCCTATTAAGAGAAAAATGGAACCTCCGGCAGTGCACAAAATAAACTTTGTAGCCGAGTACAGACGTTTTTTTCCTCCCCACATGGATAAAAGTAAGTAAACAGGAATTAATTCTAATTCCCACATGATGAAAAAAAGTAAAAGGTCTCGAGAAGAAAATGATCCTATTTGGCCACTATACATTGCTAACATCAAGAAATAGAAGAATCGCGGATTTCGAGTAACTGGCCAAGCTGCTAAAGTAGCTAAAGTAGTGATAAATCCTGTCAGTAAAATGGGTCCTATGGAAAGTCCATCGGTTCCCAGTCTCCAGTGAAAATCAAAAAGATTGATCCATTTATAATCCTCCTTCAATTGGATTAATGGATCGTCCAATTGGAAATGATAACAAAATACATAGGTCATTAGAAGGAGCTCTAGGATACATATACATAGAGTATACCACCTATACACCTTATTTCCCCTATGAGGGAAAAAGACAATTGAAGAACCCGCAAATATGGGCAAAACAAGAAGTATTGTTAACCAAGGAAAATAACTCGTGATAAAGACAAGATAAAATTAGGCCAGAAAAGTCCGTACTCGAGAAAAGAAAATAGATTATTCTTCTCCCGAGCACGGGGTTTTGTCGGTAAAGAGGAATCAAAAGATTCAAGTGGAGTTTTTTGTCACATATCAATAAGAAAGACCCATGCTGCGAGTTGTTTCATGCCATAAATAAACACGGACACTCAAAAAATCCGTTGGACAAGCGGATTCACATCTTTTACAACCTACACAATCCTCGGTTCTTGGCGCAGAAGCAATTTGCTTAGCTTTACATCCGTCCCAAGGTATCATTTCCAATACATCCGTGGGGCAAGCTCGAACACATTGGGTACATCCTATACATGTATCATAAATCTTTACTGAATGTGACATTGGGTCTATAAATTCCAGTTTTGAACACAAAAGATTTTCGATCTGGTAAAATAAGATAAGAAAATGAAATAAATCATATATTTTCTATTGTAGACACCAGACGAATCAATGATTTATCAAAATTTGAAGAATAAATAGATTTTCTAATCTGTTTATGAGAAAGGGCCAAGATACTTTGATTTCCATTTCAATAATCATGAAATATGAGTTTACGAATTCAATTCATGTGAATTTTACTATCTTTCTATATGTATATATATGTATATGAATCTATAATCTATATACATATATATACATATAGAAAGATTCTAGCATATAGTATATAGAAATATAATTAAATTAAGGATATTATGATATATTATATATCAGATTAATACGTTTGTTATTAGGTTAGTTATAGAATAAGTTCGTAACTCTAAATCATAAATCTATATGAAAAAAGAGAAGAAAGAAAAATAAAAATATTCTATTATCTTATTATTCTAATTCTATTAGATTCTATTTAGAATATTCTATCTAAAAGTCTTATGTTTTGATTTCTATGTGAAAATAGAAGAATTCTAACTAATTATTCAGCAAATTCGATTGATTGATACGAGTTGATTTTCTGTTACGATGGATCGACGAAACAATAGCTAGCCCAATAGCTGCTTCAGCAGCCGCAATAGCTATAACAAAGATTGAGAAAATTTCTCCTTTTAATTGCCGACTATCAAATATATCGGAAAATGTGACAAGATTTATATTCACCGAATTCAGTATAAGCTCAAGACACATAAGTGCTCTAACCATGCTTCGGCTTGTGATCAGTCCATAGATACCGATAGAAAATAAATAAACACTTAGAAAAAGTACATGCTCTAACATCATTGATAAATCCCTCATCTATCTCGATTGATTTCAATATGAACAAAAATGAAACCGATTCATTTGACTAGACTAGAAGAATTACATAACAAAAGAAGATATTCACAGTAGATTGAAACAAAATAGATTAAATCCATTTTCATTCTTTAATTTTAAAAAAGGAAGTTATTATTCCTTATTATATTAGAATTCTATTATTGACGAGCCATAGTAATTGCACCTATCAAAGAAACTAAAAGAATTATAGAAATGAGTTCAAAAGGAAGATAAAAATCTGTGGATAAATGAATCCCAATTTGTTGAACGTTACTTATTAAGTCCTGTTCTATAATCTGATTTGATCTTGTAGTCCGAAAAATTCCGGACCATGACGTATCTGGGATAGTAGTAATTAATGAAAAAAAGATACTTGTACAAACCAGTGAAGTGATCCTATCTCCAAAGGTCCATAAATAGGAATCATTGGAATATTCTGAACCGTTCATGAACATCACAGCAAATATGATTAATACATTTATGGCTCCCACATAAATAAGGAACTGTGCGGCAGCTACAAAATAGGAATTCAATGAAATATAGAATAAGGATATACAAACAAGAACCAATCCCAATGAAAAGGCAGAATCAATGGGATTGGTAAGTAATACTACTCCCAGACCTCCTAATATAAGAACTGATCCCAGAAATACTACAAGAATATCATGTATTGGTCCAGGTAAATCCATTATAAAATAAAAGATAAATAAATAAGTTGAAATATTTCATGACCTTACTAAGGGTCCAGGAAAGGAACTCTTTTTTTATATGATACCTTACTAATTGAATGAAAAAAGAATTAGATATATAAAATAAAGTTATTTGGCTAATACTACTTTATTCCAAACCAAATCTTAGTAATTAGAGTAATTAGTAATTGATAATCGTTCTTGAACTAAGCAAGGGTTTTTTCTTTTTTCATTTGATTTGTTGAATCCATAACTTTTTGAATTGTGTAATCTCCAATTATTGACATTGGTAACCGACCTAAAGAAATTTGATTATAATTTAATTCGTGACGATCATAAGTGGAAAGCTCATATTCTTCAGTCATCGATAAACAGTTTGTTGGACAATACTCGACACAGTTACCGCAAAATATACAGACACCAAAATCAATACTATAATGAAGCAATTGTTTTTTCTTAATATCTTTTTCAAATTTCCAATCAACAATGGGAAGGTCTATTGGACATACGCGAACACATACTTCACAAGCAATACATTTATCAAATTCAAAGTGGATTCGACCACGAAAACGCTCTGATGTGATTGATTTTTCATAAGGATATTGAATAGTTACAGGTAAACGATTTGTATGGGATAAGGTAATTATGAAACTTTGTCCAATGTACCTTGCAGCTCGTATTGTTTGTTTGCCATAATTCATGAACCCAGTAACCATAGGTAACATATTTTATATATCCATGAATAAAATTTATGTTTCTTTCTCTTGGTTGAGATAAGTTATGAATATATAATATTCATTATTTTTTTCTCTTAATTTCTTATTTTTATTTATAGTTTATGGTGAAACAAGTTGAAAAGAAGTTGTCAATAATAGATTACCTAGAGAAATAGGTAAAAGAAATTTCCATCCAAGATTTAATAATTGATCCATTCTCATCCTAGGTAAAGTCCATCTTGTTGTGATAGGAATGAACAGAAACAAATAAGCTTTAGCTAATGTAATAAAGATACTAATTGCTATTACAAAGACTCTAAACATTTTATTTATTCCAAAAAGTTCAGTAAGAGATATGTACGGAATAGAAAAATTCCACCCACCTAAGTAAAGAACTGTTACAAATAATGAAGAAACTAATAGATTTAGGTAAGAAGCAAGATAAAAGAACCCGTATTTTATACCTGAATATTCGGTTTGATAACCTGCTACTAATTCCTCTTCTGCTTCTGGTAAATCAAAAGGCAATCTTTCACATTCTGCTAGAGAAGACATTAGAAAAACTAGAAACCCTATGGGCTGACGCCACAGATTCCATCCCCCAAAACCATATTTGGACTGTGCCTCAATTATATCAACTGTACTTGAACTGTTAGATAATTATAGTCGATGATAACATCACTGCTCCCATCGCTATTCCAAAACCGTACATGAAACCTAAGTTTCATACGGCTCCTATATGGCCACAAAGAAATGTAAGGTAAGGACTAGTTCAGTATTATTGCTCTCCTCCTTGGCTTGGACCTTAGGTAAATACAATCAATGTAAAGATAAATTGGAGATTGGAGAGCCCTCAATTCGACCAATAAAATTCTGTCTGCTAGAATAAGAAAAAGCACTTCTGAATTGATCTCATCCCTTATAATGATATTATAATGAAAATAATCAAAAATTCTCTTTGTTCAGCAATAACTTAATCCTTCAATAAAATACTCGTTATATTCATAAATAGAAAGAATTGGGCATTAGTTAATGAATAATGATAAGAATTCCCATATGCATATGTATGAAGAAAGAAATATTTTCTTATTATTCCCATTTTATTCTATTATTGTATTGCATTCTATTTGTCTTGTTCCTGTTCTTCTTTCTGAAAAAAAAAAGGGAAAGAAAATAAAGGATTAATTCGTTCTTGATAGTCATTTATTTAATCAGCGAATAGTAGCATACTCTAGATCGGAATCGTGGGGAAGTACTGCTTGATCATTTCTACCAATTTCAAGCCCTTATTATGATTCGTTTTATGCAAAGTTTTATGCAAAAATACCTTTTTTTGATACCTTACATTATTTCCATTACTCATCCTTTGCGTACTTTGGTGTTCCTAACTGCCCACTTCTTTTTGATAGATCCCCAGTATAGTAATAAATACAGTTGATCTTTTGCATCCGCTTCAAGATATGACGACTAATAAAAGAATCTCAATCTTGGGGTAAACAACTTATGTTTACTTCAATTTTCTTCTTGTACCTAGGGAATGAGATTCTTCTTTTTTTACTGCAAATTGAGGAGCAGTTTTGTTTCACTCATATAACTATCTGGTTTAACTCATCGAACTGAAATTTTTCATAAAAAAGATGAAGATATTTATTCAAGACATTCAATTTATTTATTGAATTTAGAAACTTTATACTTTAATTTATACTTTAATAAAGTAAGTATAAAGTAAGTGAAGATAAAGAAATTCATAAAAAAAATATTTCTTTTATTCTTTGATATTCCTATTTACATATTGAATTTTATGAATTCTATTTCTATTTTATAGTATTGAAATCTCAATTCATTTTTTATCTATTTTCTAGAAAATAGATAAAAAAGAGTTCATGTTCCACCGAATCACACGTAGAGATATTGCTAACACACATAGAGTTAATGGTATTTCATAACTAATCGATTGAGCTGCAGCTCGTAGACCGCCTGAAAAGGAATACTTATTATTTGATCCATATCCTGACATAAGAAGACCAATGGGGACAATACTTGAAAAGGCAATCCATAAAAAAACACCTATACTGAGATCAGCTAAAACAAGGTGATATCCAAAAGGAATTACTAAATAACTTAGTAGAATTGATATAAACCCTATAGAGGGTCCGACCCTAAATAAACGAATATTACCTCTAGATGGAAGAAGATCCTCCTTCAAAAGTAGTTTGGTCCCATCCGCTAAAGCTTGAAGAATTCCTAACGGGCCGGCATATTCAGGTCCAATACGTTGTTGTATTGCTGCAGATATCTTTCTTTCTAACCACACAATGACTAATACCCCCATTGTGATTCCTAAGACAAGGATTAAAATGGGGACAAAAATCCATATGAATCCATAGACTTCTTTTAAGGATTCTAATCTATAAAAAGAATTAATAGTTTGTACTTCTGTCGTATCAATTATCATTTCAACGATCAACTTCTCCCATAATGATATCTATACTACCTAGTATCGTCATGATATCAGCCAATTTCATTCTTTTAACTAGCTGGGGAAGAATTTGCAAATTGATGAAACCAGGTGGACGAATTTTCCATCTCCAGGGGAAAACACTACTATCTCCTATTAAATAAATTCCTAATTCTCCTTTTGGGGCCTCTACCCTTACATAAAGTTCTTGTTTTAACAATTCAAAATTGGGTGAAAGTTTTTTAGTAATAAATCTATATTCAAAATTATTCCATTCGGAATCCTTTGTCCTATGAAAACGCCGGTTTTCTAAATTTTCATAAGGCCCTCCAGGAATTCCTTCTAGAGCCTGTCGAATGATTTTTATGGATTCTTGCATTTCACCGATTCTTACTAAATAACGAGCTAATGTATCGCCTTCTTTTTGCCATTTGACTTCCCAATCAAATTTATTGTAACACTCATAGCGATCAACTTTACGAAGATCCCATTGGATTCCAGAAGCTCGTAACATTGGTCCTGATAAACCCCAATTTATTGTCTCCTCCCCACCAATAATGCCCACTCCTTCAACTCGTTCCAAAAAGATGGGATTTCGCGTAATGAGCTTTTGATACTCAACAACTTCTGTTAAAAAATAATCACAGAAATCAAAACATTTATCTATCCAGCCATAAGGTAAATCCGCAGCTACTCCTCCGATGCGGAAATAATTATGCATCATCCGCATACCCGTGGCGGCTTCGAATAGATCATATATTAATTCCCTCTCTCTTAAAATATAGAAAAAGGGAGTCTGTGCACCAATATCGGCCATAAAAGGGCCAAGCCATAACAAATGGGAGGCTATACGGCTCAGCTCCAGCATAATAACTCTGATATAACTGGCCCTTTTAGGCACTTGAACACTTTCCAATCGTTCTGGTGCATTTACTGTTATTGCTTCTGTGAACATAGTAGCTAAATAATCCCAACGTGTTACATAAGGCAAATATTGTATAATTGTTCGGTTCTCCGCTATTTTTTCCATCCCTCTGTGTAAATAGCCCAATATAGGTTCACAGTCAATAACATCTTCACCATCCAGAGTAACGATCAGCCGAAGAACACCATGCATTGATGGGTGGTGAGGACCCATATTGACTATTATGAAATTCTTTCTTGTAGCCGGTACAGTCATATTTTTTTCCTTAATTCATTATTTCATGAAATTCTTAAAATGAAAAATCTAAAAAAAAAATAATAACTGAACTAATAATAATAAGAAAAGAATGAAAAAAAATAAAAAAGAACAAGGATAATAAGAATAAAATAATAAGAAACTCAAATAAGAAATTCAAATTTCATTAACGAGTTTTTGGTTCCCGAATATCTAACTGATCCATTAATTTCTTATAACGCACTTTATTTTTCTTTGACAAATAAGTCAATAATCGTTGACGTTTTCCCAGAATTCTTCGTAGACCTCTTTGCGATAAAAAATCTCTTTTGTGCAATTCTAAATGTGAAGTAAGTCTCCGTATCTTACTGGTGAAATGGAATACTTGAAATTCAACAGACCCACTATTTTCTTCTTTTTCTTCTTGTGTAATAACTGAGATGAATGAATTTTTGACCATAAATTAAGATTTCTATCTTTCTTTTCTGTGAATTTTACGGATCAGGAAAAATAATAATATTTCTTATGTCAGTTATTTTCATCTAGTATACATCAAAATTGGATTTCATTCATATACTACTTTGTTTTTTCTTTATGTGGTTTATGTTTTTATGTTTTGTATATTTGATCCAAATATACAAAACATATATGTATTCACGAAATAAAACAATTTCTTTTTACTTAAAAGGATTCCGTTATTCCTAATGAAAATTGATACACTATGAAATTACACTATGAAATCAGCATCATGTAGTAGAATGTTACACAGTGTATATGTTTCGGCTTTCATCTATTAATCTACCAAATATGTTACACGATATGTAGGAAATCCACTATAGATCTTTTTCATTTTTCATTGGAATTGAATTAATTCTGAATTGTGAATACATATGTATTCTTGACATACTGAAACGACTGCTGTTATTGGTATCAAACCAATAGCGATTCATACAAGCTACATCTTCTAATCGAAAATTGGGCCAAAGAAACAATTTGAATTTACTGAAATCTTTTCTATCTGTATTAATATGTTTGTCCTCATTCAAAAATTGTCCACAGTTTCTTATTTTGTTTTCATTGCAAAATCTTGTATTTCTATCCACAACATGAAAATTCCGGGAATTGAAACAAATTCGAATTCGAAATTCTCTACGACGTCTGGGAGATAGAATATTTTCAGGAACAAGTAAATCATAATGATTTTTGTCTCCACTCAAAAATATGTTGCTGTGTCGTGCAATGGATTTTTCAAACCCCCCTTTCTCAATATATCTTTTTTTTGTGTATTTTTTATTTGTTTGATGCTTTTTCTTATCGACCAATGAAATATCCATAGTTTGATATATAATATATTTTCCTTTCCTTTGTATAGATAGACAAATCGGTTCAATAATAAATATTCCCTTTCTTATCAATTCTGCAAGAACTAGGTCCTTTTGAATCAGCATTTCATCTATATTTATTTCACCTCTGTGAATCGAAGATATAGCAATTTCCTTTGGATTTCTTAGTCTAAGTAGGAGACAATATATCCTGATATTTTTCATTATTTCTTTCTTCAAGGGATCAGCCCATCTTAGTTGGAAAAGTAAATATCTTTTCAAAAAGAAATCTAGTTCCATTTCATTCTTGCTCTTATCTTGTTTCTTTTTTAGAACCTTTTTCATTTCTAATCTTGCGTAATCTTCTTCAACAGTTTTTTGATTTTCTTTTTTTATTTTTCGTAGATTCCATACAAGATTTCCTTGGACCTGTTGTTCATTCTCTTCCTGCTTGGAATTTCCTAATTCACGATCTTTTTTTTTATTAGATGATTTCTTTGGATTTACGTTAATGTTTTTCCTTTTTTCATTTATAGAAAAATTAAAAAAGAGTGATTTGATTGGGATGATCCAAGGTTTCATTTTATATACATCAAAAAGTAGCACAAATTCTGGGAAGAACCAAGTTTCTAGATTGGATATAGTATCATGATTTGATGCGGTATCATAGAACCTTTCTTTATTCATTCCCATGCAATCAAAAAAGAAACTTTTTTGATTGCATGGTTTGATCTCTTGATGAATTGTAGGAAAAAAAAGATCTTTTTTTTCCATTTTTTTTAAATTCTTAATTTCAGTCTTAGTATCTTTCTGAATCTTGATACCAATATGTGCATCGGTCCAGATCTCAATATCATTTATAAAACAAAGATGAAGAATTCTACAATCAAGATATTTTCTATCCAAATTTGTATTCCTATCAATAAGATATCCTTTTTCTAGATAATCATTACTAGGTATACTTACCAATACATAAAATGATTCAGGTTTCGATATATTGAAATGAGATGGAATTTCTTGGTCCCCGTTTATTTCTAATGTTGATCCAGAAATGTATAAATTAGGAAGGTTTATGTATTTATATGAGAGAAGATCATATCTGTAATGTTTTTTCCATTTGTCTTTTTGACTCATAAATGAATTTGCTGCATAGTCATTTTTTTTCATGAAAGAAAGAAATTGGTATTTTTGATATAAATCCAATTGGTTTGATTCCTTGTTTTGAATCATACGATGTTTATTGATTCTATTTCGCCATTCTTTAGGTACTAATGGAGACCTTTTTTTTTGAGATAAATCATATTGATAATGACCTTTTAACCAATTTTTCCATTCGTTCATTACATACGTATGAATTTTATTATGTGAGTTAAATATTCCATGTATCATACAATAGTCTTTTAAATTATCCTTAAAAAAAGGATAGCTCCCTTGATATTTAAGTACAGGTCTCAATTGATACTTATTAAGTAATTGGTTTTGTGATATTTTGTAAAAAACATATGCTTGGGACAGGGAAGATAAGTTCCAATAAGTATTGGGATTTTGATTGCTATTCGTAGTATTATCAGTATTTGAAAACGATTTTAATTTTTTTATAGTCAAAAGAAAATTCATTGTATTTTGATTTGTTTCATCAATTCCTTCTTGTTCTTTATTTATTTCATTGTTGTAAATGGATTTATTAAAGATCTTTTTTGTTGATTCAAAGAAAAGTTGTGCATTTATTTTAGAAACGGTAATGGTACATAGCAAAATATCTATGTATATTTTTTCAATGAATGATTTGATAAAGTAGTGTGATTTACGCATTAATCGAATATTTTTCCTTTTTAATATTTTCAAAATATGTTTCTGTGATCCCGATCCTTTATTATCAGAAATTAGAACTATTTCTTTTTTTTTCTTGTCTTTTGTGGTTTGTTCAATTTGATTCCTGATTTTGATTGTCTTATCAGAAAGATCTTTCATTCTTTTTTCTATTAGTGAATAATTGAACCAATTCATCGTTCGATTTAGAACGGACGATTCGCGAAGAATCTTATTATTTCTTTTGAAATCTTTTTTGTTTTCGTTCGGTTCATATACTTTTTCTTTCCTTAATTCAAATAAGAAAATTGGATTTACTTTCTCCATTTTTTTCATTATTAGTTTGATAACTTGAACGACCCCTTTTGTTTTTTCTTTTCTAATTTTTATAAAGGATTTTATTTTTTTATTTAAAGATTTTAAAACTTGTGAATTTTTATTTTTCACCTTTTTTTTTCTTTTTTGGAGTTCTTTATAAATAGGTTCAAAAAAAAAAGGTCGTTTTCGGGGAGAACCAAAGGGAAGTTCCGCTTCCATTCCCCAGACTGTTAAAAAACAAAAATTTGTTTTTTTCTCTTTTTTTTTCATTAGATCTCTATGATGAGATTGTGCCTTAGATTTTCTCCAAGGTTTTAGACAGAAAGGATATAGAATCTTTATCTGAATACCATTTATTAACCAATCTTGGGGAAATTCTGTTTCTGATAATTGAACACCATTATAGGTGCATTTAATATGGATTTCTCTATTCCATTCCTTAAAATCCTCGTCCCACTCGGGAATTTGGAATAATAACATACGGAAAAGGTTTTTGGCTATTATTAATGAAGGCAATAGAATGTATTTTCTAAGAAAAGATTGGGTTATTAACATCAAACTTCTTATTACTTGAGTAAATATAAAAGCATCCCAAGCTTCTGATATTTCTATCTGTTCGTTTTTATATCTTTTTTCCTCTTTCTCCTTTTCTTCTTTTTTATCGTCATTTTCAAAATAGGAAATTTTTAATTCTGATTCTTGTTCTCTGCCCATCCAATTCCTAAAAATTATATTCTTCATTTCGTTGATATCAAAAGACGAAAAAAAAGACATTTTGTCTAGACGATCCAAAAAAAGTGGGGAATGTACATTTACTTGAAAGAGGTCCCAAATAACTGTTTTACGTCTTTGAGCGCGCATGGATCCTTTGATTAGATTGCGACGAAAATCCGATTGTTGTGAGTAACGTATCAAAGCCACCTCTCCCTCTTCCATTTGATCATCGTTTTTATAATTGTTACTAGTATTCTGAATACTAGAAATAGAATTGGTATTCTGATCATTATCGTTATAAATTACCACAAGTTTGGCTCTTCTTGAATGAATCTCATGATCGTCTTCCTCCAATTCTTCTTCATTTTCTTCTTCCTCTTCTTCCAAAATCTCGGTTAATTTGTATGACCATCGAGAAACCTTTTTACTGACTTCTTCTATTCTAATTCCAATAGATTCTTTTTTCATTGTTTTTTGATCTTTTGTATGTGTTGTAATTACATCAAATACAAATTGCAAATATTTTGCTTGACTTTCGGAAGCAATTACTTTTTCATCTTTAGAATTCAAAAATGATTGACGGTGGAGTTCTACGGAATCATTAATAAGTAGATCATGAATCTTATTTATAAAAAAAAATTCTACTAAATCTTCTGTATCTGTATAAGTATTCATGATTGCGCGTGAATCTAATTTTTTTCTCGTTCCTCGATATGGTCCGTTGAAAAAAGGATCATATGCTTTTGGCAAGCATTTTTTTTTTTTTTCATCATCACATAATATGGTTCTTTTTTCAAGCATATCCAGACTAGAGGATCCCTCATTTTTTTCTAGAATTTGGATTCGGCTTTTCAATTCATTGTTCAAATTGCACTTTTTTTTTTCATTAGTATAAATCCAAGAATTATAAAGATCTTCGTCGTATAGTTTTTCTATTATGCATAAAGAAATTCTTTGTTCTAGCATTTCCGAAAAAGTGGATAAACTGGGCGGATATGTAAAGGATATTATTTGTTTCCCATCACTTGTACATGTAAAAAAA